CGATTGATAAATCCCTAACTTTAGGTCTTTTTCAAATTGATTCAACTGTGAAATACCATGCATAAGTATAAGTATCTAGGGAAGATTCACTTTGAAGCGAGACTATTCCTTAGATACATTAATTTTATTATACTCCATTCTGAGTACGGATCGTGCTGAAGATTAAAAACTCAATTTTTTCTTTCATTTTATTTTTATTATTTATATATTTTCATCTTCTTTACTAAATCTAAAACTCAATTTTAAAAGAAAGAAGATGAAAATATATAAATAATAAAAATAAAAAATATATAATTATATATTATATATAATATATAATGGATTTAAATAATGGATTTAAAATGAAAATTTATTCTTAGGTAAATCGATTGCGAACTGCTTCTGTAGGGTGTCCAATATCTGTTTTACATCTTCTATGCGAAAATATTCAATTCTCATAAGGTCTTCTTGACTGTTACTCAAAAGGTCCAATAATGTATGTATATTGGACCTTTTGAGACAATTATAGGTCCTGGAAGGCAATTCTAATTGGTCAATAAAAATACATTTTAATGGAATTCCTTTTTTGTTTTTAGTTAAATTAGTTAATCTATCTTGAAAGGTAAAAGGGGGTAGAGTAAACCTGTTTTTATTTTCCTTGAAATTAATGTCCTCTTCCTCCGCATGTAGAAAAGGAATAAATAAATCAATCAAATTACGAGAAGCTTCATAAAGTGCTTCCTTAGGAGTTAAACTCCCATTCGTCCATATTTCTAGAAAAAGTATCTCTTGTTTTTCATTCCCATCCCCATAAGAATGAATACTATGATTTGCATTTCGAACAGGCATGGATACGGCATCTATAGGGTAACTTCCATCTTGAGAGTTATTTGTGGGTTTCATACGATATCCGCGATCCCTCTTGATTTGTAATTCAATACGCAAATCAATTGGTTCCGTCAGGTTAGCTATATGCTGTGTCGTGTCAACTATTTCCACAGAAGGGGGTGAAATGATATCTCGAGCGGTTACGTATCTAGGACCCCTCACGCAAATAGATGCATCTCTAATTCCATATTGAGTACTTCTCAATACAATTTCTTTCAAATTTATTAAAATTTCGTGGACTGATTCTTTAATACCTACTATTGTAGAATATTCATGTGGTACCTTCTCAGATTTTGCGCGTGTGATACATGTTCCTTCTATTTCTCCAAGTAAAGCCCTTCGCATGGCAATACCTATGGTATCGGCTTGACCTTTCATAAGCGGGGACAGAATGAAACGACCATAATAAAGACGCTTACTGTCTATTCTTGATTCAACACACTTCCACTGTAATGTTCGAGTGGACCCTCCTACTTCCTCTCGAACCATACTAATATTGTTATTTGATCAGATCATTGAATCATTTATTTCTCTTGAAATCCATTTAATTCTTATTTCTACACACGTCTTTTTTTAGGGGGTCGACATCCATTATGTGGCATAGGTGTTACATCGCGCACGAAACTTAAGAGTATACCACTTCTACGAATGGCTCGTAATGCTGCATCTCTTCCGAGACCGGGGCCTTTTATCATAACTTCTGCGCGTTGCATACCCTGATCAACTACTGTACGAATAGCATTTACTGCTGCTGCTTGAGCAGCATAAGGTGTCCCTCTTTTTGTGCCCTTGAATCCAGAAGTACCTGCGGAGGCCCAAGAAACTACCCGCCCTCGTACATCTGTAACAGTTACAATGGTATTGTTGAAACTTGCTTGAACATGAATAACTCCTTTTGGTATTCTACGTCCATTCTTACGTGAACCAATACGCCCATTCTTACGTGAACCAATTCTTGGTATAGGTTTTGTCATATTTTATCATCTCATAAATATGAGTCAGAAATATACAGAAAGATACGGAGATATCCATCTCATGTTAAAACAGATTCTTTCTTTTGACACGGGTCCTTCTTTATAGAATTTATAGAAAGTGCTTTTTTAGTTTAGAAAGATTACCCTTGTCTTTGTTTATGTCTCGGATTGGAACAAATCACTATAATCCGTCCACGCCTACGGATAAGTCGACATTTTTCACAAATTTTACGAACAGAAGCCCTTATTTTCATATTTATAATTCCTTACCTTAATTCTGAATCTACTCCTTGGAAAAATAAGTTTCTTGATTTTTTGTTAACTTAAAATTGTATCCCCACGAAAGGAATGTTTAAAAAAATCACCTAGTCGTTCGAATCCTTGTTGCGAATTCTATAAATTATACGTCCTCTGGTTGAATCATAACGACTTACTTCAATTCCGTATAAAACTGCGCTGGATCCTCCCTGAAACATAATAGATCTTCATTCTCTAAATGGACCGGGAACATGCCGTTGGGAAGCGATTCAGTAATTAAACCCTCATGAATCAATTTTTGTTCTTTCATTCTAGATAACCCCCTTGAAGTATCAACTAATGGAGGAAGGGTTATATAACTCATTTTTACTCTCTTTTTCACAAATAAATGGGAAGGGAAGTTAGAGATAAAATTAGGATAACAGGAGGGGAGGATGGAAGATCACCATATATAACACAAAATTTCTCCCCCGATTTTTTCTAGTCGAGCTTCTCGATCTGTCATTATACCTCGAGAAGTGGAAAGAATTACAATCCCCATTCCACCTAAAATCTTAGGAATTCGTTGATAGTTGGAATAGATTCGTAGACCGGGTCGGCTGATACGTTTTAAAATAGTTCTATATATTCCCTTTCTAGTCCTTCTATGTCGCAGGGTTAAAACCAAGAAACATTTGTTATTTTCCTGATGTTTCCGAACATTTTCAATAAAACCTTCTTGTAGAAGTATTTTAACAATGTTTTCAGTAATATTAGTAGATGCTATTCGAACCGTTCCTTTTTTTTCCATGTCAGCATTTCTTATCGAAGTTATTATATCGGCAATAGTATCCTTACCCATGGTGAACTATAATTATCGGTACCCCCTAATTTTGATATAATCAACATGTTTTTTTATTATTAATTAAATTTTTTATTATTAATTCAATTTATTCTTAATTAAAATGAAATTAAATAATAATAATAATTAATATTAATTAAAAGTATATGCGTGATACACAATCTACTAATTGACCCATTTCAGATACCCCGCTATATCATAGTCTAATCTACTACTAGTATTTTAGTATTTATAATAAAAATATATATATATTTATAATACCTCGGGAGCTAATGAAACTATTTTAGTAAAATTCAACTGTCTCAATTCTCGAGCGATCGCACCAAAAACTCGAGTTCCTTTTGGATTTCCTTCTTGATCAATAACAACCGCGGCATTGTCATCATATCGTATTATCATGCCGTTGTCACGTTTGAGTTCTTTACATGTACGTACAATTACAGCTCTAATAACTTCTGATCTTTCTAGAGGCATATTTGGTACTGCTTCTTTGATTACGGCAACAACAATGTCACCAATATGAGCATATCGTTGGTTACCAGCTCCTATGATTCGAATACACATCAATTTTCGAGCTCCGCTATTATCCGCTACATTCAAAAGGGTCTGAGGTTGAATCATATCATTTTTGTTTTAATCTGTTATTTCACTGCAAAGGATAAAAGAAAAAAAGAAATATTGTCTGTCCATAAATAAATAAACCCATATTTTTTTTCATCATCACTTTTCTTTTACATCCCTATCCCGCAACCGCAATAACAAATTGAGTTCGTATAGGCATCTTACACGCAGCTATTTTAATAGCTGCTCTGGCTACAGTTTCTGATACTCCGCCCATTTCATAAAGTATTCGACCCGGTTTAACAACAGCTACCCAATATTCGGGGGCCCCCTTCCCCGAACCCATACGTGTTTCTGCAGGTCTTACTGTAACAGGTTTGTCGGGAAATATGCGTACCCATATTTTTCCGCCACGACGCGCATATCGTGTCATTGCTCTTCGTCCTGCTTCCATTTGTCTAGCTGTGATCCAAGCGGGTTCAAGTGCTTGAAGAGCATATCTTCCGAAACAAATACGATTGCCTCGACAAGATATTCCCTTCATTCTTCCTCTATGTTGTTTACGAAATTTTGTTCTTTTGGGGTTATAGTTGATGGTTCTTTACTTAATTTAATTCCATCTCTATTGCAGAACCGGACATGAGAGTTTCTTCTCATCCGGCTCCTCGCGAATGAAATGATTCATTAATATTACTACAGATACACATGGATTTAATAAATAATACACAATACACTTAGTAATATAATGAATGGGATTTATTGTTATTTTGTTATTGTTATATTTTGTTATTGTTATTTATTGTTATATTTATTGTTTTGTTATATTCTAGTATAGTTTAGTATTGTTATGTTATATAGTTAAGAGTAAGCTGTATATACCAGATTAGATATATGTGTATATTTATTTATTTTTTTTGTCTATTTTATATTTATAGAATGCTTTTTCCTTTATAACATAACGAATCCTTATTTGTTTTTCTATAGAATCGTGCCAAAATATTGTAATTAAATAACTAAAGGTTTCGCGGGCGAATATTGACTCTTTACTGCTTCATTCGTAGGGTCAATCCATGACCTTTTACTTTATAGAAATAGAATAAATAAAATAGAAATAGAATAAATAAATCAATTTGTTCTTGGTTCGTTCCGCCATCCCACCCAATGAATCATTAGGATTCGTTTTTAATGGAATCCTATGTAATCACAGGTTCTGTCGTTCCCACAGCCTCTTCGTTAATGGTTAGGCCCGAACTCTGCAATGGAGCCCTCAACAAAATTCGTTCCCGAGTCAATTTCCTTAGTTTCTATTAACCCGAGGCTCTTTATCTTTAATTATTGATATTAATATTATATTGATATTATATCAGTATTGATGCTTTATCACACTGCCTTTTGTGAGATAATTCATAGACCATACATATTGGAATCATATATCATTGAGACTTTTGTTCTCTCTTTCTATCATCCTTCCATTTATCCACATCCCTTTATTTTTGCTTCGCAACCTTTCAATTTTTTTTTATGAAAAATTTTCAGTTGCTACAACTATATGATCGATCCAGTCATATAGTGACTGTTTCTTGGAATCTCGACAATACGAAGCAATAAGTTGGTTATTAGTTTATATAATTAATAAGTTCATAGTAGGAGTCGGTCCATTTTTTTTAATCCTAACTATAAACTCTAAAAAACTAACGAGTCACACACTAAGCATAGCAATTATACTAAATGGTCAATCAAATTTTTATTCAACCTTATAGAATTAATCCGTTTTTTTTTTTATTTAATGGAAAAAGAATGAAATTTGTCATTTTTTGTTCTATCACTGGACAGAATGGCAAGACAAATAAAGGTTCATTATTCCTCGTCTACAAATATCCAAATTTTTATGCCTAATACTCCATAGATAGTTCGAGTTGTATAGGAACAATGATCAATTTTAGCGCGAATTGTTTGTAGAGGAACCCTACCCTCTCTGATCCATTCGACACGTGCAATTTCTTTTCCGTCGATACGCCCTGCGATTTGCACTTGAATTCCTTTTGTATCCGTTTGTTCAGTTAATTCAATAGCTTTTTTCATTGCCTTTCGAAATGAAACTCTATTTTTTAATTGTAAAGCTATATATTCCGCAAGAATATTTGGTTGTCCATAAGGTTTTTCAACTCTTGTTATAGCAATATTGAGTTTCCGGTTCACAGAATGAAATTCCTTTTGTACATTCATCTGTAATTCTTCAATTCCTCGTGTTCGGCCCTCTATTAATAAATTTGGGAATCCAATATGGATTATGACTTGGATCAAATCTATTCTTTTTTTTATTTGTATACGTGCAATTCCTTCCAAACCCGAGGACGTTCTCTTATTTTTTTGTACATAATTCTTGATACAATTCCGTATTTTTTCATCTTCCTGTATACCCACAGAATAATTTTTTGGTTGTGCGAACCAAAAGGAATGATGATTTTGGGTTGTACCAAGTCTGAAACCAAGTGGATTTATTTTTTGTCCCATATTTTTCTATTATATTATCTTTCCATATATATTTATATTTTTCGAAATAGGAATCTTAGATTCATCTATAAATCTTAGATTCATCTAAAAATGATTTAGATTTATCTTTCAATACAATTGTGATATGACAAGTGGGTCTTTTTATCGGATAACTACGTCCTCGAGCCCGAGGTCTTAACTTTTTCACAATAGCACCTCCGTTGACTTCAGCTTTACTAATAAATAAATCAGCTTCGTTTAAGCCCATGTTATGACTAGCATTTGCTGCTGCAGAATAAACCAATTTCAAAATGGGATAAGATGCTCGATAAGGCATAAGTTCCAGTATCATAAGCGTTTCCTCATAGGAGCGTCCGCGAATCTGATCAATTATTCTTCGTGCTTTGAAAACAGACATAGATATATGTTGAGCTAAAACTTTGACTTCTGTATTCGAACGCAAACGTAAGTTATATCTCTTTATCATAAGGTTATCCTTCACTAATGAATAAAAGCTGCCTATTTTACTTAGATTTTTTTTTATTAAAATTCAAAAATTAACGACGAGATTTATTATCATTTCTTGCATGTCTTGCAAAAGTGAGAGTAGGCGCGAATTCTCCCAATTTATGACCCACCATACGATCTGTTATATAAATGGGTAAATGTTCCTTTCCATTATGAATAGCAATTGTATGGCCAATCATTGTGGGTATAATGGTAGATGCCCTAGACCAAGTTACTATTATTTCTTTCTCCTCCCTTATGTTTAGTTTTTCAATTTTTTCCGATAAATGCTTAGCTACAAAAGGATTTTTTTTTGTTGAACGTGTCACAGCGGATTACTCCTTTTTTTACATTTTTTTAATTGGCATTCTATGTCCAATATCTCGATCTAAGTATGAAGGTAAGAATAAATACAATAATGATGAATGGAAGAAAATCCTTTAGCTAGATAAGGGGCGGATGTAGCCAAGTGGATCAAGGCAGTGGATTGTGAATCCACCACGCGCGGGTTCAATTCCCGTCGTTCGCCCATCACATTATTTCAAATTCCAAAAATGCGATTTTAAATATTCCTATTTACGGCGACGAAGAATAAAACTATCACTATATTTTTTCCTTTTCCTACTTCTTCTTCCAAGCGCAGGATAACCCCAAGGAGTTGTGGGTTTTTTTCTACCAATCGGGGCTCTCCCTTCACCGCCCCCATGGGGATGGTCTACAGGGTTCATAACTACTCCTCTTACTACAGGACGCTTACCTAGCCAACATTTAGATCCGGCTCTACCCAAACTTTTTTGGTTCACCCCAACATTACCCACTTGTCCGACTGTTGCTAAGCAGTTTTTGGATATCAAACGGACCTCCCCAGATGGTAATCTTAATGTGGCCGATTTACCCTCTTTTGCAATCAGTTTCGCTACAGCACCTGCCGCTCTAGCTAATTGTCCACCCTTTCCAAGTGTGATTTCTATGTTATGTATGGCCGTGCCTAAGGGCATATCGGTTGAAGTAGATTCTTCTTTTTTATCAATAAAAACCCCTTCCCAAACTGTACAAGCTTCTTCCAAAGCATACGGCTTTCTAGATGTATATGATGATATCTAGACAGATGGATCTTATATGAATCGTATGATGAAGTACCACATGAGTGGATATATAGGAATCCAAATCTGCCGAATCACTCATGTTATGATCTTCTACATCCTAGGTCTCCCCGTTCCGTCATCTGGCTTATGTTCTTCATGTAGCATTCAGACCGAATGACTCTATGAAATTACGTCGATACTTCCACATATTACGGGTAACGTAGGAGACATCTCTATTTTTCCCCGGGGGATCTTTATAATTACCACTGCTTAGCTTTCAATTCGCCTCTGACCATCAAATTAAATGTGAATAACCCGTCCTCCTCTCTTTGAAACAAGGGGCGCTTCCGGTTCTGTGCGTGCTTCAAACAATTTTGTCTTCTCCATATTACCATATCTATAGAGTCAATAATTTTCTATGAGGAACTACTGAACTCAATCACTTGCTGCCGTTACTCAACAGTTTTCTGCTGAGGTTTCTCCCGTAGAGGTACTCAAATTGGATCAGTGATCGATTTCTAGGTTTCATCGTAAACCTAATTGGTTACTTCCAATTACGTAAATCAATAGTTCAAACCGCACTCAAAGGTAGGGCATTTCCCATTGATATAGGAACTTCTGTACCAGAAACAATGGTATCTCCAATTATAGCCCCTCTGGGATGTAAAATATATCTCTTCTCACCATCCCCATAGTGTATGAGACAAATGTGTGCATTTCGATTAGGGTCGTATTCTATGGTTACGATTCTACCAGATATGTCTTTTTCATTCCGTCTAAAATCGATTTTACGGTATAGACGCTTATGACCTCCCCCTCTATGCCCTGCGGTAATGATTCCTCTGGCATTACGACCTTTACTACAACGACGCTGTCCATGGATCAAATTATTTCGTGGATTGGATTTCACTTGACTGTCTATGGCTCCATTGCGTGTGCTCGGGGTAGAAGTTTTGTATAAATGTATCGCCGTGTTATTAAGTATTTTGCTTTAAGTTCTTTTCTCTATAAGAGGTGGAATAGAATAACCCGGTTGAAGCGTAATGATCATACGTTTGTAATGCATTGTATGTCCCATAATAGGTCCCATTCTTCTACCCTTTCCCGGGACTCGATGACTATTTATAGCTATTACCTTGACACCAAAGAAGAGTTCGACCCAATGCTTTATTTCTGTCCTAGTTGATCCTGATTCGACATTAGAAGTATATTGATTGTTCCCCAATAACCGAATACTTTTTTCTGTAAATACTGCATATTTGATTCCATCCATAAATCCATTTTCTTCCCTATGAGTTCCAGTATCGATAAGAATTCTAGTTCTTACTGTTCATATGTTATGGTATGAATATACCATACCAATTCGTTATGTATGGATGATGAGATTCCATTGATACAGAGCCAATTCCAATAGACTTATTGAACGTTCCCATTGGCGTGCATCCAGCAGGAATTGAACCTACGAATTTGCCAATTATGAGTTGGGCGCTTTAACCATTCAGCCATGGATGCTTAACAGGGATCATCGTACATCGTAAATAACCAAATTCCAATTGAAATGAAATCTTTAGGAGGAATCAATGAGAGGACATCAATTCAAATCCTGGATCTTCGAATTGAGAGAGATATTGAGAGAGATCAAGAATTCTCACTATTTCTTAGATTCATGGATCAAATTCGATTCAGTGGGATCTTTCACTCACATTTTTTTCCACCAAGAACGTTTTATGAAACTCTTTGACCCCCGAATTTGGAGTATCCTACTTTCACGTGATTCACAGGGTTCAAGAAGCAATCGATATTTCACGATCAAAGGTATAGTACTGCTTGTAGTAGCGGTCCTTATATCTCGTATTAACAATCGAAAGATGGTCGAAAGAAAAAATCTCTATTTGATGGGGCTTCTTCCTATACCTATGAATTCCATTGGACCCAGAAATGAGACATTGGAAGAATTTTTTTGGTCTTGCAATATCAATAGGTTGATTGTTTCGCCCCTGTATCTTCCAAAAGGGAAAACGATTTCTGAGAGTTGTTTCATGGATCCGCAAGAGAGTACTTGGGTTCTCCCAATAAATAAAAAGTGTATCATGCCTGAATCTAACCGGGGTTCGCGGTGGTGGAGGAACCGGATCGGAAAAAAGAGGGATTCTAGTTGTAAGGTATCTAATAAAACCGTAGCTGGAATTGAGATCTCATTCAAAGAGAAAGATAGCAAATATCTGGAGTTTCTTTTTTTATCCTATACGGATGATCTGACCCGCAAGGACCATGATTGGGAATTGTTTGATCGTCTTTCTCCGAGGAAGAAGCGAAACATACTCAACTTGAATTCGGGACAGCTATTCGAAGTCTTAGGGAAAGACTTGATTTGTTATCTCATGTCTGCTTTTCGTGAAAAAAGACCAATTGAA